ATATCAGAATAGTGGATATAATTATGATGCGATGGGTTAGGTCCACTAACTTTTTCTTTTGTTGATTTATAATCGATTTAATTGGAATAATGGAAAAGGGAAAAGGAAAATTAAGAAAGGAATGGGAATATTTGAAGATTCAAGGAGACGGCTTATTCATTATAATAATATTAATAATAATATTAAATATTATAATTATATTAATATAATTATAAATTTTTTTTATAATATAATAAATTTATTATAATAGCAAATTTATAACTATACTATAATTATAACTCATTACTATAATTCATTAGAATAGTATAATTCTAATATCTAATAATATTATAATTCTAATACTATTAATGAATATGAATTCTAATGTTATAATTTAGATAATTTTATTATCTATTAAATTATACGGTTTGTTATCTTTTTATTACTTTATTACAAATATCAACAATATCTTTATTCGCACTTCAAATATGAATACTACCGCCGGAGTTTTATGATTTCTGAAAAAATAAAAGCCCCTTATCGGATTTGAACCGATGACTTACGCCTTACCATGGCGTTACTCTACCACTGAGTTAAAAGGGCTTGTTTGATTCAATTCCTGAATAAAGCCACTATGAGTTTAGTATATATACTTATTATAATAGATGTACATAGATATATCTTACCGAAATGATAAATTTTATTTATCCAGTAAATTAATATAGGTTTAAGTTATGAATATAGGTTATGCTAGTGAATATAGGTAAAATAAAACGGTTTATTGATATTGGATTTGAAACATATCAATACAATGAATTGTTTCAAGACCTATCCTAATTGACATCATAACTAAATTCGTTTGAGTGATATATGTACTCACGAATTTAACATAGATCCAAGATATTTCATTGAATCATTGATAAAGAGAATCGGCGTGACCTTTGAACCAAAATTTTAGCGAAAAAAACTTATAGAATCGTGAAAGATCCTTCGTATGGAGTCATACCATTCCATTATATTGACAATTTTAAAAAACTATTCATACTATGAGCATAGTATGATGGCGGCCGTGCCAGTATGCCCCCATCGTCTAGCGGTTCAGGACATCTCTCTTTCAAGGAGGCAGCGGGGATTCGACTTCCCCTGGGGGTAGGGTACTACGAAAGGAAGTTGATCGTGCATTATCAATAAACCTGGAATTGATTCTTCCTGGGTCGATGCCCGAGCGGTTAATGGGGACGGACTGTAAATTCGTTGGCAATATGTCTACGCTGGTTCAAATCCAGCTCGGCCCAATGCCGATCCACCATGAAATGATATAATATAGCCCATTTGTTGCTCTCCAGAAATGGACGATCCCCCAATCCCAATACGGAAGAGAAAATTTTTCTGATATATCTATACTATTTACTTTACTCTACTCTATTTTTCCAACAAATTCTGGTCTTGCTAATGATCAAGATTCCGATCAGGGTCTGTAAATATAAAGTCAAGTTTAAGGAAAAGAGTAAATAAAAAAAGTTTTTTCATTGAAAGGATGGGTATCCAATTGATTTGGCAATAACGAAAAGATTACTAGTAATCCAGGCTGCTCTCACTAAAGTGCATTTCCATATGGGTATCAATATATCACATTCGCGACTCTGTTACAACACGCCAATTCTAATCTAAATTGAAAGGGTTAGAATGAAATCATAAAAAAATGTATACTTTTATGGTTTTATTATGGTATTTACTTGGGATTGTAGTTCAATTGGTTAGAGCACCGCCCTGTCAAGGCGGAAGCTGCGGGTTCGAGCCCCGTCAGTCCCGACGAATCCAAATCCAATAAAAAAAAATATATAAATTTATCTCTCTATTTTTTGTGAAAAGAAAAGAAGTACAAATAGCAGAATTTCATTCCCAACCGCGATCCCTCTTCTTTTTTTCTTTTTCGTTTCACATTTATCATCAAACAAATGCTTTGGTTTAATTTCCATCTCTTCGACCAGTACTGATTCGGTTGACGGGAGAGATACATATGTGAATTAGTACAATTATTGTTAGCATCAGGTTCAGAATTGCGTGGGATACCATACTGTATTGGGTCTGGCTTTTTCTTTTTCGATTACTCCCGATCTGTGGAATAGTGTAGAGTCCTGTATGTTTCCAGGGAGTACATACATGAATGGAATTTGTACGATATAAAATAAATTAAATTGAATATAGTTACTGTGATAGAATACTTTTCTTTTAATCTTAAAAGAAAATCCTTTTCTGGCCCAATTTTGTGTAACCTCAATTTTTAATTTCACTAATTGACAATAATCTATCTCATTCAAATTTCACATTGAGCTTTTGATATATGCGTCCCGTTACTAATCCAAGTAACGGGGATATTAAAAAAATAAAGATCAAACAAGGATCGCTTTTTTATTAGCGAGGGAATGCCCTTTTTTTTTTAGGGGGTTTTTCCTTGAAATAACAAACTTTTAAATATATAAATATATCAAAAAAGAGTTAATTTGATGGAATATTAGATTTTTTTATACCGGAACTTGTAATCGTCTTTATCATACTTCTTTTGTTTTCCAAGAAAAGTAGATCATTAAAAAAAGGAGTTTAGAACTTAAACCTTTCCTTTTTTTCATTTAGCTTCTATTGTTTGTTGGGGTTTGTTTAGAACCAATGTTAAGTGAAAGGGCGGTTGGATGATACTTCATCAGATGATTGTACAAAGAGGGCAGTAGGTTATAGAAAAGAAAGAATGTAAAAGAATGATAAATAAAAAAAAGGAATTTTTGATTGGATCAGGAATCCGTTTTTGAGTTCGGTATGGAAAACAGATCTTCCTATGTTATACTATTTAATTCTTGGTTATACTATTTAATTCTTGATGATGAGGCGATTTGATAGCTCAGATATTGTTATTCATGATATTGATCCGATTCGATATCATTGAGATGTAATTCATTCCATTGAATTTACGAAAGATTTATTATCTCTATGGGATTAACTCCCGAGTTATTGCGAATTAAATAAAAATTAAACAATGATATTATGGAAGTAAATATTCTCGCATTTATTGCTACTGCACTGTTTATTCTAGTTCCTACCGCCTTTTTACTTATAATATACGTAAAAACGGTCAGCCAAGGCGATTAATTTGAATTAAACTTTACCTTTTTTGTTCTTATCAATAATTGAAGAGAAGAAAAGGATTCAAATTTAGCGTCTTAAATGAAATGGGCAGACTAAAATCAGCCGTATTCTATGAGATACGATAGTATGGTAGAAAGATTCAGATCTTTCTTTCTACCATACTATCTAGTATTGTTATTGTAGTATATATTGTCGTATATGTAGTATATATTGTAGTATATATTGTAATATATAAAGTAGTATTGTAATACAAGTTAATTTAATATAGATCAATCTACGATAGTATCGTGATATTCCTTTCCTATATATATGGAAATAATATACATATATATAATATACATAGTGATAATGTATTATAGTGTCCCAATTATATTTCTTTGCTTTATCCATTTGTATTTAATTTGTGTTGATTTCAATTAATTTGAAATAATCGAAAGTGACTCTTACAATTATAATTCGTAGATTTCTGATTATTTTGAATATGAATCCCGATCGAAAGAATCAATGACTTCTTCTTTTCTTCGATGGGTATAATAAAATAAAATCAAGTAATCTTTTTGTGAGCATTCCGACGAAGAAGTCATTGGTTGAGCAGTTGACAAATGATCCGTGGGAACTTCTTCGGATTTAGAAAAGGATTACTAAACCTCGTCAATTTTTAACGTTTGAACCATGATATGAGATATGAAATGGGTTCAATAAAACAAGCACAACATAAATAAAATTTCTAAAAAAAAAAAAAAGAAAACTAAAACAGGCGGTAAGTGCGCAATATGTGACTCGCCCAAGACAGTATTTTAGTATGTGCAGTATCTCGTTGGACAACTACTATGTCTATGTTGTTTCCCATAGAAAATGTGCATACACGTAATGTAATAACAGAACAGTTTTCTCTTTGAACAGTAAAGAGGTAAACAAAACAAAAAAAGTAAAACAAAAAAGGTTCCGTTCTTACCCATGGTCCAGATCTAACTTTGGTAAGAGTCGGTTCAGCGAAATAGAAAATTTATGAAGAATTCAGTAGGAAAAAATTTCCTACCATTTGTATTCCTTTTACGTTTTTTTTTACTTTCGAAATACGAACACGGAAATAATTGAAAAATTTCTTTGATTGAAAGAGTATTCTTCCTATATATTTTATTTTTTATTCATAGAATATATTACTCCACTAAAATACAAGAGAATTTCGAAACGAAGGTATTTAAAATTTCAATTTTAAAATTGAAATAGTGAAATTTAAAATAAAAAAAGCTTTACCGAACGATCTATCAAAAAAATTGCTACAGTTTCATTCCTAAACTCAATTTGTAGTACTTCTAGAGTCCACTTCTTCCCCATACTACTAGTGAAAGGGAAAAGGTAAAGACTACCATTAAAGCAGCCCAGGCGAGATTTACTATATCCATGTGAATTATGTCCTCTATCTCTATGAAGGAATTATTCAATTATTGTTCACTAATAAATAATAGTGGAATCACTGGCGCATAGTCAAAAGCTATTTTTGCCTAACATCGTTGATGAAACAATCCAATAAATCCAATTATAACAAGTTCTTATACGATTTCTAGTATAATCAGAAAAGATTAAGCACAAGCAAAATATGCAGAGACCGCCTTGGAAGTATCAAAGAAATGGTACTAACATGTAGAAAAACTAAAAAACCTATTCTTTCTTTTGTTGCCCTTCATTAAGTAAAAAGTATAAAAATATAGAATAAAGATAGATCACTATCTATCACATACCCCATTTCTTTCATTTTTCCCATTTGATCTAATCCTTAACGTCTCCCTATTGTCTCTATGAAACGCTCTGAAGACGTCCTATTATGTTCTTGACTAGGGGTTAACAAAAAATCAAAATTTATTAAAGTATTTGTACTT